TTATGGGCAATTAACCAACCTATTAATGTACTGAATCCAATGAGTTAAAAAAAAATAAGTAAAAGGTAATATCAGGTCGTTCGCCCCAAAATGGATTAGATCCTTTTTATTGAAAAAGAAAAGAAATGATCAAAATTGAAGTTCTTTTCAAATCCCATTTTTTTATTTTATTCCAAAATTACTTAAATATAATTTCATTTTTGAATGAAGTTACACGACACAGTTCTTATTACTATTACTTTACTCAACTCACGAATTGCACAATGAATCTGTCGATTCGGAATCACAGGACCGATCGATGTCACAGCTGATGAATCAAGAACTTTCAATTGAACTAAACTAATCCTGTCAATTGGTTTTTTCTTACCGTTACTGTTGTATCTGGGAAAATTGAAACTTAGGTAAGTGTTTTATCAACATATGTAACAAAAGAACATATCTAATTTAGCTCTTTCATGCCTACTATAACTAGTTATTTCGGTTTTCTACTGGCTGCTTTAACTATAACCCCAGCTCTATTGATTGGTTTGAATAAGATACGACTTATTTGAAATGAATTGAATGAACAATTCATAAAAATGAATATTTCTCTGAGATTCCAGGTGTTCCATGGTTCCTTTCCACATCAATTGCCAATTCTTGGTTATTGAGATTCACGGATAATTCAGATTAATATTTAGGGATAGATCTTACCCATCTTTTTATCCCCTCAAAAAACCGAAATGATTGAAGTTTTTCTATTTGGAATCGTCTTAGGTCTAATTCCTATTACTTTGGCGGGATTATTCGTAACTGCATATTTACAATACAGACGTGGTGATCAGTTGGACCTTTGATTGAGTAACATTTATTTTTTTTGATTGACCTCCTCCCTGCGGGAGGTCAAATTCAAGTTTCAATTAAACTTTTTTTTGTTAAGTTTTTTTATTGTGATTCGACATAACATAAACGGAATCACGCTCTGCAGGATTTGAACCCACGACATCGGGTTTTGGAGACCCGCGTTCTACCGAACTGAACTAAGAGCGCTTTCTTATTACAGGAGATACGACTGTAGTGTAAAGAAAAGGTTTTTTTACCCCCAAACATATCTTGCATACGTATAGCATGCAAAAATGAAAGATTATGTCCAATTTCAATCGATCTTAATTAATCCCTCGTTACTGCCCATAAGAGAAGTAATAGGTAGGGATGACAGGATTTGAACCCGTGACATTTTGTACCCAAAACAAACGCGCTACCAAGCTGCGCTACATCCCTTTTTAAAGTTCTTGTACAGTGTCATTGTACAAAATCCCTGTCTTGTTTTCCACATTGTTATTTTCCCCTCTATCTATATACAATTTTCTTGTCATTTCTTTGGTTTCATATAATAAAAGAATTTTATACATCTGAAACCTAACGTATAAAAAAAAATTAAAATTTATCTTATCGGTGTATCGTATAAAAAAAATAATAAAAATTTATCGGAAATGCTCAGGAAGAAGGGGTCATCTTTTTCTTTTTTAGGGACAGGAAAATCTCATCTATTGGTTCATTGTACATATCTATTTTAGTTAGGAATTCCGCGTAAAGTAAAAAAAATACAAATGATCTTGAACTACAACATCTGACCATACATATATGTATTACAATAAAGAAGGAGGATTTTCAATGCGAGATATAAAAACATATCTTTCCGTGGCACCTGTGCTAACTACTCTATGGTTTGGGTCTTTAGCAGGTCTATTGATAGAAATTAATCGTTTATTCCCAGATGCCTTGTCATTCCCTTTTTTTTCATTCTAGTTATTAATATGCGAAGAAATGAAGATGCGAAGAAATGAAGAAAATTAGGGATACAATTCTACGTGACGTGACTAAAATTTCGCCCCTTCCTTTTTTTTCAGTTCTTTAGGATAGGAGGATAGGAAGGAAAGAAAAAGAAAAAGTGTATTGTATTGAACCTCGACAAAAATCTGGTGAATCTAAGATCGAATTTTGGGGAACAGAAACGGAAATGTGTATCCAGATCTAGGGCAGGATCCACGAAATCATAGCATAGAAAGAAGATACTTAAATGAAATATTGGGATTTAAGATAGGAATAATTGATAGTTAGAAAGAAATTGTATTACTTAATTATTACTTTATTATTAATTATTACTATTACTCTATTAATATTAATTGTAATTATATAATTACAACACATACAACACAACGAAATCTTTAGCTTTAGAAATGAAAATTTAATTTCAAGTTAGTAACTTCTATTGATTTTCTTATTTATTTTTTTGTTCTTTTATTCTTCTTCAGTTCGGGTCGAAAATAGAAGAAGTTAAGTCGATCCAAATCAAAAGGGGGTTCATGGCCAAGGGTAAAGATGTCAGAGTCAGAGTTATTTTGGAATGTACCAGTTGTGTCCGAAATGGTGTCAATAAAGAAAAGCCGGGTATTTCTAGATATATTACTCAAAAGAATCGACACAATACATCCAGTCGATTAGAATTGAGAAAATTTTGTCACTATTGTCACAAGCATACGATTCATGGGGAAATAAAGAAATAGATGGAACGGAACGTGTGCGCGATCTTTCCAAGGAACAGGAAGAGGAAGAACTTAACATATTTAAGTTAACATATTTAACTTAACATAAACATATTTAACTTAACACATATAATATAACATATATAATATACATAATATATACAATACAAATCAAACCCGATTTAATTTTCATATATATATATATATATACTATACATATGATGTGTATTATATATGATATGTATAATATAAACGATGCGAATCAAAGCCTATTTCGGTCAGATCTGAAATGAATAAAGAAATAGAATTTTAGAGATAAGGAATAAACCATGGATAAATCCAAGCAACCTTTTCGTAAATACAAGCGATCCTTTCGTAGGCGTTTGTCCCCAATTGGATCGGGGGATCGAATCGATTATAGAAACATGAGTTTAATTAGTCGATTTATTAGTGAACAAGGAAAAATATTATCTAGACGGGTGAATAAATTGACCTTGAAACAACAACGATTAATTACTATTGCTATAAAACAAGCTCGTATTTTATCTTTGTTACCTTTTCTTAATAATGAGAAACAATTTGAGAGAGCCGAGTCGATCCCCAGAACTACTGGTCCTAGAACCAGAAATAAATAAACACACTCCTCAATTGACTCAAAACTCCAATCGGAACTCAAGCTCAGATTGATGTTTTGTTCAAAAGGCCTAGAATCCCGATTTTTTTCTTGTGTTATAAGAAATAACAAATGGGGGAAGAAGAAATATTTTTTTTTATTGAAACATGTTCGTTCATTCCTACTACTTATCTTACTTAATTTTTTTTATTCTATCTTCCCGGAGTTCATTCTCCGGGGAATTCTGTTTCAATTTCAATCATTTCTGTATTATATTTTATAATATCATATCCTTTATTTGATAATCTTATTGGAAATCATGTAAAGACAATTCTTATTTGATATAGATATTTGCGCAAGTATTTTACGATTAAGAAGCAATTGCTTCTTGTACAGATTTGGTATTAATCTACTATAATTATAGAATACCTTATTCTCACGAATTACTGCATTTATTCGAGTGATCCACAAACTACGAAAATCCCTCTTTTGCCTGCCTCTATCTCGATGAGAGGAAACCAAAGCTCTCATTTTCTGTTGAGTAGTCGTTCGAGTAAGTCTTGAATGAGCCCCAATAAAGGTTGATGCAAATAAACGAATTTTTGTTCGACGTTTCCGAGCTGTATATCCTCGTCTAACTCTGGTCATTGAATCAAATTAAACCTTAATGAATAACTAATTGATTTCTCTTCTTTCAGTCATCCTTTACCCCCCGTCAATTAATAACAAAACGGATTATTCCGATATATAAAATATAAATTCCAATGGCTTTTGCTACTATGACTTTCCCCAACCACGATTTTTTATTCCTTCCAGGCATTTCACCTGGAAATAAGAAATTCTAACGATACCAAATAAAAAAAATAGTGGGTTCCATCGTTTCTATGGTTACTTTTTTTTTTAAACGGTGAGGTCCTCTCTATACACCGGAGCCTCTTCTTTCATTTTATCAAATGTTATTGTTAACTTGTATAGTTCACACTCTTTGGCTCTACCCATCAATTATACAGTAATAGTTCTTTTCACAATAAGAGTTATCCATACAGTGACGGCATTTAATTATGAAAGTTGGCTAGGTAGCTGACCCTGTTAGTCCGTTCTTTCAAGAATAGGAGTATAACCTTTTTGCTTCTTATAATACCATTTCCTCCGCTTAATGGATAACCATTTGCCCCCAATGGGGAATTGCTTTTCATCTCAAATCTAGGTGATTGGATTTGCACCAATGTAAACCATAAATTCCAAACACAATATAGGTATATGATAGATCTTCTCTATCTATCCTATTCATTGGTACTGGTCATTGATACTGTAAAATTGTCTCATTTGTTCGAACTCATGATCTGAACGAGTCGCACATACACCCTAGTGCATGTTCCTCGACGCTGAGGACATCCTCTAAGAGCGGGGGATTTCGTGACATTTCTTATTGGCTGTCTTGTGTTTCTAATAAGTTGTTTAATAGTTGGCATGTCGTATGTATATATAGAATTCTAGAATGGGATGGGTTGGTTTAGATCGATCTTAACCTGATGATTGATGATCATGAATTTTTTTTTTCTATTCAATATCAAATCGCAGAAAATTCGAATTATGGTTTGAAATGGATTTACATGAAATCCCTAGTATTTTCATTTTCGACCGCTACAAGATCAACAATGCCATGAACTTGGGCTTCTGTTGCTGACATAAAAACATCTCTTTCCATGTCTTCGGATACAACCCATAAAGGATTACCCGTTCTTTGTACATAAACCTTTGTGAGGGTTTCGCGAAGTTTCAGTAGTTCTTCCGCTTCCAGGATAAATTCGCCTGCTTGTGCTTCATAAAAAGAACTAGCAGGTTGGTGAATCATAACCCTGATGATATTGATATAACATCATGAACGGTTCTTCTATCTTGCATGATTGGGCTAAAGTAAGGGATAAAAAAAATATAAGAAAAAAAATAGAATTGTACAACCGTACAGGCATCTTTTGTGCATACGGCTCTACAATGGAATTTACTTTTTCTTTTTCTTCTCTTCTATTCTATTGAAGAAAGAAATAGAATCCATCCGATCCAGATCGTTGAATGATCCATTTACCACCCTTCCTTTCGTAGGAGTAAAAAAAATACTATGATGGTTCTGTTGCTTTATATATTTATTTTGTCTGTGATTTAGCAATCCCAAAGTTCCTTTCTGATACGATCAAATAAGGAAAAAAATGATCTTTTTTTTTTCATTTTTGTACTTTTTCTTTCATAACATAAATATCAGAAAGAAAATTCTGGTGTGGAAAAGAATGGTTTGTGACGCTGAAATGTACCCCCGACACATAAGATCAAATCCGAAATGACCTCTGTTTCATACTACTATCTCGACATAAAATCTCATGTTATGAAAAAAACAATAATGGTTTGCTCATATCGAACTCGAAGTGCCATGCTATTATTACTTATTATTCATATTCAATATGGGAAGGCATAGTCTTCCTTTTTTTTTCAAATAAAAAAACTCATTGGCGCCAAGCGTGAGGGAATGCTAGACGTTTGGTAATTTCTCCTCCGACCAGAATGAAAGATCCCATTGAAGCGGCTAATCCCATGCATATTGTATGCACATCGGGTGGCACAAATTGCATAGTATCATAAATGGCTATTCCTGGTATTACCCATCCGCCGGGAGAGTTTATAAATAAATAAAGATCCCTAGTATCATCTTCTATACTGAGATATACCATGAGACCAACAAGTTGATTCGAGATCTCGCTATCAACTTCTTGTCCTAAAAAAAGTAATCTTTCTCGATAAAGTCGGTTGATTAGGACAAAATTGGTTCCCTTAGGAACCGTACGTGCACCTTTGGATGCATACGGTTCAAAAAATAAAATTGCGAAAAAAAAAGAATCAATGTGTCGATTCCAGTTCTATTTCTTTTTTTTTTCTGTAACAGGTTTTTGTTTTTCTAATGAAGGGGGTTTTCTTCTTCTATTTTTCAAAAAACATAAGATGAGTTTTTGTTCCCTTACCTATAAAAAAAAAAGAATTTACTGAACTTATTGAACTAACCTCTCATTGATGTATTGTTTCATCGAGATTCAAATCACGATGTCATTTTATTGTTACTGAATGGGCCCTTTCAATTTTTTTAGGTTCATGTTTGTTCTACTCCGGGAAAAGATCTGCCCGAATTCTATTTGTACATATAGGGCAAATGATCTCAGTACCACTTTTTTTTGTTACGACTTCTTTTTCAATTTGTTTCATGTCTTCTCCAAACTATTCGATGTATTCATCATACTACTCCATTGGTTGGCAGTTTGAGATCGCTCCTATAGTAAGTATAAGAATCGTTTATGATATAAGTGGTAATCGTACATATATTATCAATTTGTTACCAATTTGGTATTTTCTGAGCGGAGCCTGGAGACTTTATTTTATCAGTCCAAGTCAACCATAAATTCTTCTAATTGATAATATTGATACCCAATATAAATTGATCTAATTGTACTTCACGCTCCAAATGATTGATGGTTCACTCAATCTCAATACAATATTTCTTGGGCGAAACAGAGGATATCTCGATCGGGGGAGAGAACGGGTAAATCCCATATGACCCAATATGTCTGACAAGTCGCACTATACGTCAACCCAAACTGCATCTTCCTCTCCAGGACTCCGAAAAGGTACTTTTGGAACACCAATGGGCATTAAATTAAAGAAAAAAAAATTAAGTACTATACTTCACTTTAATATGGAAACGTAACAATGGGTTTATTGTCTTCATCCTTTTTTCTGTTTATTCTATTTTCTAGATAGATTGATTGGAAGGTTTATAGAGTAAGATAGAATGAATAAAGAAAAATTTTAACGAACGGAGCAATCGATCGTTCGAATGATAAACAAGTATCTATGCATTCGTTCCCACAAAATGGGACCAATTCTCCCATTGCGTATTGGTACTTATCGGGTATAGAATAGATCTGCTTCTCTTTGTTCTTATGAACAGAATTGTTCCGTTATTTTCAATGGAACGGAATAAATATTAACTCTTTCTCATACAGAATCCGCTGAAAAGGTTAGGTACTTAGGTACATAGTATAGTCCTTTCCAATGCGATAAAATAAGGTGACATAGTGTCTATTTATCTTTGATAAAGGGGTATTTCCATGGGTTTGCCTTGGTATCGTGTTCATACTGTCGTATTGAATGATCCCGGTCGATTGCTTTCTGTCCATATAATGCATACAGCTCTAGTTTCTGGTTGGGCCGGTTCGATGGCTCTATACGAATTAGCGGTTTTTGATCCCTCTGACCCTGTTCTTGATCCAATGTGGAGACAAGGTATGTTCGTTATACCCTTCATGACTCGTTTAGGAATAACCAATTCGTGGGGTGGTTGGAGTATTTCAGGAGGAACTATAACGAATCCGGGTATTTGGAGTTATGAAGGTGTTGCAGGGGCACATATTGTGTTTTCTGGCTTGTGCTTCTTGGCAGCTATCTGGCATTGGGTGTATTGGGATCTAGAAATATTCTGTGATGAGCGTACGGGAAAACCTTCTTTGGATTTGCCCAAGATCTTTGGAATTCATTTATTTCTCTCAGGGGTGGCTTGCTTTGGCTTTGGCGCATTTCATGTAACAGGTTTGTATGGTCCTGGAATATGGGTGTCCGATCCTTATGGACTAACTGGAAAAGTACAATCTGTAAATCCAGCGTGGGGCGCGGAAGGTTTTGATCCTTTTGTTCCGGGAGGAATAGCCTCTCATCATATTGCAGCGGGTACATTGGGCATATTAGCAGGTCTATTCCATCTTAGTGTCCGTCCGCCTCAACGTCTATACAAAGGATTACGTATGGGAAATATTGAAACTGTACTTTCTAGTAGTATCGCTGCTGTTTTTTTTGCAGCTTTCGTTGTTGCTGGAACTATGTGGTATGGTTCAGCAACTACCCCAATCGAATTATTTGGTCCCACTCGTTATCAGTGGGATCAGGGATACTTTCAGCAAGAAATATATCGAAGAGTTAGCGCCGGACTAGCCGAAAATCTGAGTTTATCGGAAGCTTGGTCTAAAATTCCCGAAAAATTAGCTTTTTATGATTACATTGGTAATAATCCGGCAAAAGGGGGATTATTCAGAGCAGGCTCAATGGACAACGGGGATGGAATAGCTATTGGATGGTTAGGACACCCCGTCTTTAGAGATAAAGAAGGGCGCGAGCTTTTTGTACGTCGTATGCCTACTTTTTTTGAAACATTTCCGGTAGTTTTAGTAGATGGAGACGGAATTGTGAGAGCCGATGTTCCTTTTAGAAGGGCAGAATCAAAGTATAGTGTTGAACAAGTAGGTGTAACTGTCGAGTTCTATGGTGGTGAACTCAATGGAGTTAGTTATGGTGATCCTGCTACTGTAAAAAAATACGCTAGACGTGCCCAATTAGGTGAAATTTTTGAATTAGATCGGGCTACTTTGAAATCCGATGGTGTTTTTCGTAGCAGTCCAAGGGGTTGGTTCACTTTTGGGCATGCTACGTTTGCTTTGCTCTTCTTTTTTGGACACATTTGGCATGGTGCTAGAACCTTGTTCAGAGATGTTTTTGCTGGTATTGATCCAGATTTGGATGCTCAAGTGGAATTTGGAGCATTTCAAAAACTTGGGGATCCAACTACAAGGAGACAAGTAGTCTGATACAACATTGCTCTGGTATCTTTCGCCTCTATTTTTTTTGATTTGACATAAGGTACCGGAGAAATCTTGATTTGAATCACCATTTATTCTTTGACTCTTTACTTTTCTTTATATGGTAAATGATCCCAAATGAATAGGTGTGGAAGCTATAATTGTAAACCACGATCGAATCTATGGAAGCATTGGTTTATACATTCCTTTTAGTCTCGACTTTAGGGATAATTTTTTTCGCTATCTTTTTTCGAGAACCGCCTAAGGTTCCGACTAAAACTAAAAAAATGAAATAATTTTTCATTATCTCAATTGAAGTAATGAGCCTCCCAATATGGGAGACTCATTACTTCAACTAGTCCCCGTGTTCTTCGAATGGATCTCTTAGTTGTTGAGAGGGTTGCCCAAAAGCGGTATATAAGGCGTACCCAGTAAAGCTTACAAGTAAACCAGATATGGAGATGGCGACTAGGGTTGCTGTTTCCATTTTTAGATAATTTCAAGATCACAATGGATCTACGATAAGATCGTTTATTTACAACTACAACGGAATGGTATACAAAGTCAACAGATCTCAACCAAGGAATAGTATTTTATGGCTACACAAACCGTTGAGGGTAGTTCTAGATCTGGGCCAAGACGAACTACTGTAGGGAATTTATTGAAACCATTGAATTCGGAATATGGTAAAGTAGCACCGGGCTGGGGGACTACACCACTTATGGGGGTCGCAATGGCTCTATTTGCGATATTCCTATCTATTATTTTGGAAATTTATAATTCTTCCGTTTTACTGGATGGAATTTCAATGAGTTAGGTTCATAAGAACTATAAAGTCCTAGTTTTTCAATCAAAAAAATTACTTTACTTAAGAAAGACTCGGATTTCTAGACCATTCTGGTAGTTCGACCGTGAGATTTATTTGTTTCGGTATTTCCGGAATATGAGTGTGTGACTTGTTATAATTGATCCTATTGATAATACAGAAAATGGGCCTGTCATCTCTATCAAGATGATTCTACCTCGTCGGATATTTATTCTAGTATCTGGAGCACGGAATATATAGAATAGATCAAGAAAAGAAATATTTGAACTATGATTCATACCTACTATTTACTATTCAGACTTCGCAACCGGACTCAAAAAAAAAATTCAAATAGGTATTTCCTAAATCAAACGATTTTTCTTCTTTC